GCTTACTAATGGGATGCCCTAATATATTACAAAATTTCGCTTTAGCCAAAGATCTAATTAAAGGAATAATTGGAACTATTGTATCAAGTTTTTTCATAACAATTTCGGTTAGAAATGAATTTTCCAGCATTTGACTCCGTACCACTGAAAAATTTAGACGCACATTTGAAAGATAGCCCCCCCAAAAAAAGTCAAATGAATGCTCGGATAATAATTGGTTTATATGGATCGTTCCTGGTTGAGACCAAACATCAAAATGACATTGCCAGAAATAGATGAGATAGTATTTCCATTTATTCATCAAAAGAGGCGCATTCTTTGAAGCCAGAATGGATTTTCCTTGATATCTAACATAATGAATCAAAGGGTCCTTGAAGAAGGATAAGGTAGACGAAAAATTCTTAGCAAAGACTTCTACAAGATGTTCGATTTTTGCATAGAAATAGATTCGCTCAAAAAGAACGCTAAAAGAGTTTAATCGTAAATGAGAGGATTTATTACGTAGAAAAAGGAGGATGGATTCGTGTTCACATACATAAAAGTTATATAGAAACAAGAAAAATCTTGGATTACTTTTTGAAAAAGTATAAATCAGTTTTTTTTGAGTAATAAGACTATTCCAATTACAATACTGATAAAGAAACAATCTTAATAAATGAAAGAAGAGGGGATCTTTCACCCAGTATCGAAGGGTTTGAACTAAGATTTCCAGATGGATAGGATAGGGTATTCGTACATCTGAAACAAAATTTAAATATGTAAATTTATCCTCGAAAAAGGAAAAAATGGAATGAATTGATCGCAAATTTTTAAAAGATTTTACGATTTCCGCCTTCTCTAAAGAAGAACTTAATTGTCTGGAAAATGGAATTTCCACAACGACGGCAAAACCCTCTGATATTATTTGAGAATACAAATTCTTGTTATACCCCCAAAATTGATTTTTGTTAGAATCGTTAGCAAAAAGAATCAAATGATTCTGTTGATACATTCGAGTAATTAAACGTTTTACAATTAGTAAACTAGATTTCTTATCATAATCCACATTTTCCACCAAAATGGATCGATTTATACTTAAATCATGACCATAGGCGAGTCCATAAATATACTCCCGAAAAATAAGTGGGTATAAGAAGTTCTGTTGGCGAGATCTATCTAGTTCTAAATATATTTGATATTCTTTCATTTTTTGAAATTCGATTTTGTCAAAGGATCAAAGATTGATTGGATTATCAAATGATACATAGTGCGATACAGTCAAAACAGGGTATTTATTCTATTAGATATTCGAATTAGAACGAATATGAATAGATACCTAGAAAATAAAAAAAAACCATCAACGGACTCTCTCCACTCGCTTTTTCCATCTAATTGTTCTAGGATACCAAGGTAGTTAGAAATCCTTTATTTTATCAGCCCAATCGCTCTTTTGATTTTGGAAAAAAAAATATCTTTATCAATATACTCTTTCTTCTACACATTTATCGCCACCCCATAATGGAGAATAGCTAATAGTTAGGACTCATAACAAAAATAAATAATCCATTCATGGGAAAAGCTTTTCCCGCATCAAGCACTAATCTATTTTTAACGTACAATTAGATGGGGTAATCATTCGAATGAAAAAATGAAAGCTCGTTGCTTTTTGTTTCCCTCTAATTGGAGTTGCCAAGCTCTATCCCTTTATTAATTAAACCCAACTGAATCTTTTTTTGTTCCGAGCCAAGAATTCAAACAAAAATTATGGTCGGATCCAATAAAAATGAAATATTTTTCGAATTCGCCATTGATACGACATGCTGCTTTTTCCATTCATTCCTTTCTGGATCAGTCGTGGTCTTACAAACCCTACCGAGGGTATGGACGAAACAATTGCTTCATAAAAATGTGTAAAAAATGGAGTCGCACTTAAAAGCCGAGTACTCTACCATTGAGTTAGCAACCCCCCTAAAATAGGATGTGTAGATACAATAAAAAAAAAAAAGAAAAAAAAAAGACTCTGTAACGTGAATAAATCAATCGATTTATTCACGATCGGATTATATTTGTTTGATACACTGTTGTCAATATTAGTGTTGAAAAAAGAGTAGAATCGAGAAAACAAACGAATTCAAATTCGAAAATGAAATAATGAAATATTATTATTTTATTTTTTTTGAGCAATCTTTTATAGAACTATATTCTATTTGATATTATTTAATATTCTTAAAATCTTTTTGAATTCTATTATAGATATAGAATTCTTAATTCTATTATTTCTTTTTATTTAATTACTCCATATATATATTATACATATATATTAATTTCTAATATGAATTCTATTCGTATGAATAAATAAAATTTATGCAATAAGTATCTTTGTATTGTATTCGGCTCAATCCTTTTAGTAAAAGAAGATTGAGCCGAGTTTAATTGCAATTAATAGAACGAACGGTAATCACTGGATTACAAAGTATCCATTGCTTGGAATTCAAATTTGATCTCCTTCCATACTTCACAA